ACATCAGCCCATCACATCAAGGTGACAGGATTCGAACCTATGGCCCTCTGTACCCAAAACAGATGCGCTGACCAGACTGCGCTACACCTCGTCTCACCCTCCGAAGCATATAGATCTACCCGATCGATCAAGACTCGAACCGAACTCGCTCATCCTTTTTGGCACAAGGACGCGAGAACCAATCCGAGGTTTCAACCGCTTTTTTTTGAATCTTCCTCCAGCAAGATAGGGCAACGCCAAAAAGCCGTATAGCGCAGGAGCGCTCACATTTTTTTTTCTTTACTTGCTTGAATTTCAACCGGCTCGCTCCCGGCTACGCTTTGGACCCTTCGCCCGCTTAGAAGTGGATTCGAACCACTGACACAAGGATTTTCAGTCCTTTGCTCTAACCAGCTGAGCTACCTGAACCACTTTCCTAAAGTCTGTTTTCTTCATCGAAAAGGGCCCTTTTCGCTTGTTCGTAAAGCTTTCGAGCAGCTCTTTCGCCGCCTAATCTCCAAACATGCTCAAGAACCGAGAGCCGCCCAGGGACTGGACGGCCGGAGGGAGCTTGCTTATAGAAAGAAGATAGGCCGGTCAAAAAAAAAACAACGCGCAACGGGCTCTCTGCTCCTAGTCACTAAGTAGTGCTATTCTGTCCTCCGGGGGACTGGACTCCACCAAGGGGTTCGGTTCTTTACGTAATTTCGCCCGCTCGTTCTACTTCCGTTCCGGAGGAAATGGGATTCGAACCCATGATACAATCTTCTTGTATGTCGATTTAGCAAACCAATGCCTTAAGCCACTCAGCCATACCTCCAAGTTGTTGATCGGAATTTGATGTGCGGTTGCCCGAACCGAAGGGCTATCCGATCCGATCAACTGCCTAAGCCGTAGCGCGCGTACTCTTCCTCCATGAGCGGGATTCTATCCAGAAAAACGGAACTGCCTCGGCATCCAAGCGAGACTCCATCCAAATCCATTTGCCACTCGTTGGGCGACGCCTTCTTTTCTATGAACACTCTACCACTGAATGATGAACTTTGCCAGTCTCCGCCTCCGACCCGATTAGGAGAGAACACAGGGTTAAGCCAAGCCCTTACCCGCTTGAATTCATATCTCTTATTCTTACTAGTAAGAAGAAAGAGAAAGCCGGGGGAACTGGACTGTGACTCTTCTATTACATTAATTACGGAAAAGTCCATTCTCGTCATGATCGATCCACGTCCTACCGTAGTGCCCGGAGAAAAGGGCTTGCTTAGCTTAGAAAGCTAGCTTACTAAGGCGAAGGAATTCTTCGTTGATTGCACGAGCCAGAAAGCAACCCCCTTTACTCAACCTCTTAATTCATAAAAAAAGCCCTTTCTCCTTTTTTTATTTCAAAAAAAAAGTAAGCATCAAAGCCCACAAGTTCCTTGCCTTGTTCATCATATCATGAAAGAGCGCAGTCATGGCTCGCTGATACGTCGCCCCGGCATTCTTTAGACCAAACGGCATCACCTTGTAACAGAACGTTCCCTCCTACCTGATATGGTGATAAACGCTGTTTTCTCTCGGTCTTCTTCGGCCATCTTGATCTGGTTATATCAAGAGAAAGCATCCATAAAGGACAGCATCCCGTGTCCACCAGAACATCGATGTGAGGAAAAAAGAATCTTTTGGGCTTGCCTTGTTTAGGCTTGGACTTACGGAACCTGCTTTCAAATTGAGGCGTCAAAGGCTGGAATGCCTTGCTTCGCTCTACAGCTAGTGGAGACAACGACTAAGAAGATTGACGACAGGAGAAGACCTTAGCTTTACGACTTTTCTGTTATTAGACTAATGCTTTCTTATGTCTGCCATTAGCTTAAGGCTAGTGTAATGGAGGGCTTCCTCGCAGGAAGCTTTATAGTAAGGGGTGAAACGGCTTGTTTGGCTTTCTTCTTTCTGACTACAAGGACTAATGACCCTCTTTTCCAACTTTGTCCTCAACTGGTCGGGCACAAAGACATAGCAAACGCACCCAAATACTCTGAAATGTGAAAGAGTCGGCTTTCTCTTGTACAAAACCTAGTATGGCGAGAGAAAACCAAGTTTCGCTTGAGGCAATCTGTTGATGACATGGGCTAGAGTCTGTCCTCAAACATAGTTTTCTTTGCTTTTTTAAATGAAATTAAAAAGAAGTCTCATTTTTTACAAAACTTCTGAACTCCATGAACTTTTGAAAGACTTCGGACTTCTCTGCTAAGAAATATACCCTGCGAGTAATCATCAATAAATGATTGTATATAAGGCTAAGGCTTACCTAAGCATGATAGAGTGGAGACTTTGCCAAAGACGTCTGCTTGAATGAGCTGGTCAACTTCTCCTCAGTTCTGTACATGCGCAAAGAATGTCTGAGCCCCTCTTCCTTTCCTGAACCTGTGAGAACACTCTAAGAATATGCCAGCAAAGACTTCATTCAATACTTGAGAAGTGACATCCATCACAATAATGTCCTTTTTATGTGTTGAGTAATAGGGCATAACTTTCCAGGTTTTAGAATAAACGATCTATCTATACATGAAAAGGAGAAAACTTAAAAGAAGAATCCTTTAATGCCCTATAAAAAAAAGGAAAACTCTTCGAAACTATGAATTACGCTCCTCACCCTATCTTACTAATAATAATTAAGACAGCGGTAGCTATGAAGCATCTTAGAGTATTCCATTCAGTTTTTCAGCTGGATCCGGGCCTAATACCTTGGTTCGGCCTGAAACTACTGTATTTAGTAGAGAGAGAGAAGGGCTATCAACGTAGACGTATATAAAAAAGTGAGTATGCGTGCAGAGTGTAAGTGTACCACTTACGAGAAAGAACCCCAATTCAGTTCAGTAAAGTAGTTAACCAAAGACAAGCAAGTAGTTCGTCAGTCCTTCCTCCGACGCCTCCCGTTCATTCTTCTTCATTTCATCATCTTTGTTGTGTTCTTCCGTTCATAGGTCCCAAGCTCTTCTTTGAAAGCCCTCCCCCCTCTCCTTAACCTTAATAAGTTAAGAAAAAGAAGAATGTTGCTTGATTGAACGAACATTGTAAGAATCTTTCTAACTGACACCCCAGTCATAATGCCATCCACGTCTTTTTTTTCTTTTGAACAGCTTGAACTAATTTTTTGTCCTTATGATTTGAGTCCATAATAACTGGCATGGCGGGTTTCATTAATGAAAAGAAAAGCGGAGGCCCACCATCTGCTAGCATTGTGGTTTGGAATCGATTCTTTATCAATGGCCCACCCTTTCTTTGAACCTTGTCAATGATCGAACTTAAAGATATAAACTGAGTGCCATTTGATGAGTAACTGAGAACAAGGGAGAAGGATATGGAAAGGATGAAGTAATGAAAGAGGAAGTCATTGCTAGTAGTAACGACTTGTCACGATCCATTGGTTCATATAGAATCCATGTCCTAGGTGTATCAAAAAACATTCTTTTCACTAAACGTATATAATAAAATAGAGTGAAAGGGTCCACTCCGAAACCAAGAGGGTACTAACTAACAGCTGAGTCCTCTCCGAACCGCAGGAGATAGTTTCCCATCATACGGCTCACCAACTTCACTTGCCTCTATGGGAGGCTCGCTCCGGGCAGGTTCGGATCACTTACAATACACGGCTCTACGAAGGAAGGGCTTGGGTTAGGAGCGTTTTCAATATGATTCTTTTCCCGTATTTGTTCGATGAAAAATGCGAGTCTCTTTTGTCCACTTTCTCTATCCCCCTCTATCAAAAGGCCACAAGAGTGACTTCTTATTCCCGTGTTCGATCTCTTCCATCTCTGCCCTGCTCGTTGTCACCTATGTTGAAGAAAGGTTTGGAACCCTGTAGAGAATGAAGAAGGGCCAAGGATCTTCCTCTCAACAGTCCTTCTCGGGGCTCCACTCTCCCCCCTGAAAAAGTAAGGCCCCGTTAGCCTGGGCGAAGATAGGGATAAAGAGTAGAAGCAAGCTACCTTAGCTCTGCCAGGCACTGGACAGGGGTTAGCTCTGTAAATGTGTAGAGCCAAGTGTAGTGTGGTGTAGTAGTAGGCACTTCTAGGCCCCTTCCCCGCTACTGGATCACTCCAGTGCTTCGGGTACTACGGGCCCTCTGCCATCCACATTGCAGCAAAGCCGTTTCATGAGCGGGGGGGCTAAGCGCAGTTCTTTGAATCAAACGTTGAATGAAATCGATTCTTTTTTAGATATCAAAATAGAAATCGGATAGGGTAGACGGATAGATCTATCTTTCTTTTAGATTCAAAAAAGACATTTTTTAAGTAGCGTAGCAAGAGAAGCCCCAAATCCTTGATTTGGCCAGGAAAGACTGCACTGCTTTGGGCCCAGGAAGCGAAGGGAATGAGCTCGGCTGCTTCTCTTCCACACTTTTTTTTATCTGTGTCCGTTCCGCATGCGCTTTGCTCTCTTCTTATTCTTCATTGGACGGTTTGGATGGACTTCGCCGTTCTTTCCCAACTAAAATAGAAAAGGCTGTATCACATCGAGATGTCGATTCGTTTTCCGCCCTCAATGAGATGGGGAATTTTGAACCTCCTATTTATTTAGACTTTTTGGCCCTTTATCTTTCTGAATTGAGGCCCGGCCCGGCTCGCGTCGTTCCAACAACCGGCGGGGAGCACCTCAGTATACGATCGTGCGCAGTAACTGGGAGTCCTATTACACCTAAGGCCAACTTCAATTCACCAAACCAAGGTTCATCTCGTGTAGTGATTGTGGACTCGTACAAGGATATTGAGTAGACGGTTGATGTATCAGACTCGACCCTATCTTTCGTAGCATGCATTCCCATCCGTGTCGCAACTGATTCGGTAAGCTACGTGTCCGGTGCACGGAGAACTGCCTTCGGTCCCCCAAACTGACTTACTCGTGGCAACCTTCCGGCCGCCCAACAACCTATAACGCTAGTCACTACTCCCACTGGGGCTAGGAAGTAAGCCCCACAACCCAAAGCGGCGAAGAACAAATAGAATTTACTACAAAAGCCGGCTAACGGGGGTATTCCTGCGTATGAGAACATAGTAATAGAGAAGGTAATAGCCGAAATAGGATTCGTTTTGGCTAGAGCGCCCAAATCCGCTATATATTTGACACGGGTTTGCCGTAATGCTGAAACTATAGCGAATGCATCTATCGTCATTGATGCATAAATAAAGAGACCAATTAGTAGTGATTGAATTCCTTCTATGGTTCCACATGAGAAACCAGTACGAATATAACCTACATGTCCAATTGAACTATGAGCTAGAAGTCTTTTTACTTTCGTTTGGGCCATGGCGGCCAGTGCTCCTAAGATCATAGAAGCAATGCTGCAGAAAAAGAAGATTTGTTGCAATGTAGCTCCATAGGAACCATAAATAAAAACACGTAAAATATTCGCAGAAATGGAAATTTTAGGCGCAATAGAAAAGAATGCTGTAACCGGGGTGGGTGAACCCTCATAGATATCAGGTGCCCACATATATAGAGTCAAAAAAGATATTGAGTCCGAAGGGGAGGGGGGTTTTCTTCGGGGCTCGAGAGATGGAATAGATAGGGCCCCAAAAGTTTTGAATTCGCCGCTAGGGAATTCACACGAAAGGGAACGAAGAATTCTCAACGAAAAAAGTGCTCTCTGAACCGAACGTGAAAGTTGTTTTCCATCAGACGGCTGTTCCCGTAACTCCACTCTCGACTTGGATTATATATCCAAAAAGGTCCGCTCTCGGCCATTCCACACGCTGCCTAGCGGAGGCGTGGTTATCTGAAGTGGATTCTCTCTTTTGTAGTAGATGCCGAACCTGCTTGCTGCTCTATTGACTAAGAAGGGAGCGGACGCAGCAGCTACATGGACCCCTTCCTTTCTGTTGTTGCCAGCGCTTTCCCGGGCCGAGCCGGAATTCTTTATTAAAAAGAGCAGGCAAAGCCCAAAGGCTGCTATCCCAATAGGCCAGCGAGCGGAACGAAAATTAGACCACCGCGGTCGAAAAAGCGTGTTCCCATCTTTCTTTCGAAAGATGTACATTCTCGGTCTTCTTCGTTTTCGATGAAAAACAAAGCAAAGAAAATATCGATCTCCGAAAGCCCTTTCCTTCCCCTCTCCCTTCCTTCGTCGAGCCTTTCCTTTAATTGACTTTAATTTAATGGTTAGAGAAAGCATTCTCTTATCTGAACTTGGCGGGCTTCCAGCCTTACTCAACTCAAATAGGGAGTGGGTTTGGTTTGAACATAGGCTCAAAGATGATTTGAAGGGTCCTAGCTATGCCATGCGTTCAATACAAAATCAGGAAACCTGCAGGGATGACAAAAAGAGGGCGCTTTCCTGTGTTGCACTGAAAAAAAAGGCTCTAAGAAGAGCGTCTTCTCTTAGGTTTCTTCCTTCCGCGCCCGCGTTAGAAGAGAAGATTAGCAAAGCGGGAAAAGACAGAGGAAGGGAGAGAAGCATCTTATTCTCTTTGCGAGAACTTCCGGATCAGAGAAGCATTCGGAACAGGCTCCGCGTTCATTTCGTTGGCAGAAAGGCTCCAATCCATTCGGGGCTTCAGAGAACCCAAAAACAAAGTCTTTTGACTTGATTCATAGATAAAATCAATAAGAGATAGATAAACGAGATATAATATATATTTCTCTATAAAAAAAAGAAGAATAGAAAAGACATCCCTTTAGATGTCTATGTATCCTTTATCATCTCCTTATTTTTTTTATCGTTATATCTGCTTTCTCTAAAAAAAAAATAGAAAGAAAAAGAGCAGATAGATCCTATCCCCTATATCGAACACTCATTCCTATCTATTGATAGAAAGAAAGATCTTCGTCAAATTCAAATACCGGGCTTTGCCTTTTTTTTTAGGAATTCTTCATATCCAAGGCAGCTTACCACAAGCACCCCACCCCATACTACTAGTTGGGGGGGCTCTTCGCCCTTTGAATAAAACAAAGTAAGTAGTAAGGTAGCGTAAGCTACTTTCATTCTAAAGGAAAGCGAAGAACCAACCTTTAGTCAGTCAATAGGAGCCCTACTTTCCTCTTTGCGACCTCATCACTTCAATTCAAGCGCAAACCTATTTCTTAGTCATCGGGCGGAGCGCACCTTTGGTACTTCAGTCGTGTGAGTTCTTTGATAGTGACTTCCTTTGGTAAGGCGACGAAAGGCTACTTCAATCTAGGAAACAGCCGGAAACTCGAGAGGGTCGCCTTTGAAAGCGTTCGCCGGTAACCGTCACTCCTTCCTTTTGATTATGATTATGTCGTGACGCTAACTGAATCCAATCCATAAACCCGGAAACGAAACAAAGTTCGTTCCCTTTCGTCAAGTAGGTAAAGAAAGTAGGCATACGAACCACTTTAGCTTTGCCTTAGACTCTTTTGGAACAAAGCAAAGAAGAAGTTTATTTCATTAAAGGAGAAAGGAAAGGGACAAGGGCGGTCTTGCTTGGCGCGAAGGCTGCTGGTTCGGGGGTAGGGTACAGTACTAAAGGTCCTCGGACTTCCAGGCGGTTTTTCTTTTAGGCAGCTGTTTACCGTTGGATCTCG